AAAAAAAATATATATATCTAAATACAAAAATTTATAATTTATATAAGAATTACTACCCCCTTCTATTTTTCTTTATTTCCTTAATTAAATTTTGTTTGATTAGGACCAAGTTACTTAAAAACCTCCGCCTTTTTTAAAAGATCCCGAACAGTTCCTGTGGGCTGAGCGCCCTTTTCAAGGAAATAGAGAATAGCAGGAACGTTTAAATAACTTTGATTCTTTATCGGATCATAAAAACCAACGTTCCGAAGATCTCTTCCTTCTCTTCGGGATCGAACATCAATTGCAACGATTCGATAGACGGCTCATTGGGATAGATCTAAGTAAATGAACAAGACCCCCCCTAGAAACGTATAGGAAGTTTTCTCCTCGTACGGCTCGAGAAAAAATGATTTGGAGTTTTGTCTACGTATAGAATTATAATTAATGGCAAAGGAGTTGATAAAATAAATTAGAATGGGATTTAACTCATTTTTTTATTCCTCCTTCCTGAAAAAATAAAAATCATTTGTACCCATAACTCAAGTTGGATAATTCTCAAATAGCTTAAAAGAAAAAAATCTTTCGGCAATTTATTTAATTTTTTGAATGGTCTTTAACTCCCTCTTGTTTGTCTCATTTAATCTTTATCTTTATTATTATCCAGTTATTGAGACAATTGAAAAACGGTGTTTCCTTGTTCTGAGATCCTTTTTCTTTGTTTTATTTTAAATCAGTGGGTTTAGACATTACTTCGGTGCTTCTTAATCCTTACAAAATGGCAGCAACATACCCCTTTTGTGATTTATTTCTATCAAAGAATCATATAAACGCTCGATTCCCGCGCGATACACTTTGAATCGAAAGATTTTTCTCAATTTCAACAAATTTTACTTTTGAATTAAAAACTTGACTGAATCGGATCCTTTCAATTTCTATATTGATATATATGATATACTTACGAAGTTGTTCCAATTTATTGATTGGTATTAACCCTAGATTCTTGCCCCCTGAAAGATGAATCCATACTTTCTACCCGAGCTCCATCATGTACTATATTCATTACAACCTAACAAAAAAAGTATTCTTGTGAAAACAGAACAGATGTCGGGTCAAGAGCACCTTCATTCATAGAAAAGATGGCGGATGTAAGAATAAAAATCCACACCGGATCGTGTCCTTCAAGTCGCACGTTGCTTTCTACCACAGCGTTTCAAACGAAGTTTTACCATAACAAAAAATTCCTCTAATTTGGAACCCATATGGAATTGATTCAATTATGGAATCATGAATAGTCATTGGTTCTGTCGATACATAAACATATTAATCTATACTCTTTTTTCTTCTATACAAATTCTTCTATACAAAGATGGCAAAAATTTTTTTGAAGCATTCTTAGAGCAAGACCCCACCTATTATTGTATGTTATTGTATGAATGCAACACTTTAACTTTACTTTTTATTAAAAAAATTAAAATATCTGCTTCTTTTCGAATTGAACCATCAACGATTTAAAGTAGATAATGGATTGAACAAAAACCCCCATTTTTATTTTTTTGTGTGAGATAGATAAAAAAGACCGATCGAAGAGAAGATTTAAGTACTTGCTCTTTCTATTCGAATTTTATTAATAAGATAAGATGAACGAGTAGGGGTTTTTCGTACCTATCAGATAGACTGAACTACAAGTCTTTATATACATTATTATTATTCGTTGTTAATGAGATTCGGACATACACATATATACATATATATATACATATATATAAATGAAGACCTCCTGTTACTGTTACTAATTCAGAACTATATATCCCACGACTCTCTGGGAATGCTGAATCAGAACAAAAACAAAAAGGACCCTTTTTGGGGGAAAGGATACTCTCTAGGGACAAAGACAAACAAGTCCAAATTAGGCGCTTGCTCCTAATTTTTTAGTTTACCCAAACCCAGTCTTGTCTTAAGAGACTTAATCCCATTAATTGAATGTAATAAACCCCCTCTTGTTTAGAATAAAGAGATCCTAATAATTTGGCTACCCCATTTAAGTTTAATTTGAATGGATAACGAATAAGATATAGGAAAGAAGGGCTCTTTCTTAGTGTGATTCAAAATAAAATGTATCGTTGAAAATTCAAAAAGATATGAGACGTAAGGTTTTTTCTTCAAATTAAGTAGCTCTAAACCCCTTCAATATGAAGGGAATGAACGTATGACGAAAAATCCGCCATACTTTATTTTTTAATTAGTTGAATTCAACTAGGGTGTGACCTATGTTACCATCATATCTTGATCACAAACAAATCTATTTAGGAATCTCTGTATGTTGTAAAAAAAAAATATATGATTCATAAAATTAAAAAAATTATAAAAGAAACAAGAATGACATTCTATCCAATATTAGGCATTTAAACATAACGTTATTTTCAAAATAAACTTTTACTCTGATACAATGTAGCTACCTGGGACGAAAGGATTCGAACCTCCGAATACCGGGACCAAAACCCGTTGCCTTACCACTTGGCCACGCCCCATTTATATTTCCATTCTACACTAATAAAGAATAATATTAGTATTGAGTCTTGGTCAATTACAGGGCAATTTTATATATAAAATCTTTATAGAATAGATTAGATTCTTGCTAGGATTTTTACGCGTGTAGATATAGAATTCAGCCGAATTCATTGATCATTACATATAATTTAATTAAGATATTCTATGAAAGTATTATTTCTTCTATTCTCCTTTGTTTGAGAATTGGGGAATTTTTGATTGGGTGGGTTCAAAGAAAAAGAAGGATTTTTGTCTACCTTACTTTACTTCATTTTTCCTTATATCATTAACTCAATCAAAATGCAATTATCTCCAAGAACAAAACGCCTGTTATGCTTAATATCTTTAGTTTGATCTGCATTTGTCTTAATTCTGCCTTTTATTCGAGTAGTCTTTTCTTCGCCAAATTGCCCGAGGCCTACGCTTTTTTAAATCCAATCGTAGATCTTATGCCAGTCATACCTTTGTTCTTTTTTCTCTTAGCCTTCGTTTGGCAAGCTGCTGTAAGTTTTCGATGAGATCCTTAATATTATTCTAGAAAATTAATGCTTTATTCGAGAAAAATTATAACAACTAATAAGATCAAATTAGTCGTACAATATGAACCTTTGATTCAAACATTGAACGTCTGAAAGTCTTGGTTGGATAGCTTCGATAAATCCAAATCTGGCTCACCCCGTATTCCCCATTCTGCCCTTTTGAAAGACCCTAATAGGGTTATAATCCCCCGCAATATCTAATTGGAGGTATGAAATAAATTTTTGGTAATGGAGGATCTATTCTCTTTTCTCATTTTTTTTCCAAAAAAGATCTTGGAGATTGTGTAATGCTTACTCTCAAACTTTTCGTTTACACAGTAGTGATATTCTTTGTTTCTCTATTTATATTTGGATTCCTATCTAATGATCCGGGGCGTAATCCTGGACGTGAAGAATAAAAAGGGAGTTTTCATTTTCATTGCTTGATTTTTAAATTTTCTTAGGATTTTTTATCTATTCCACACGGTTAACCAGGAAACATTAAAAAGGATTGGCGAAATTTGAAAGAGAAATCAAATATCAAGTCATCAACAAAAACGGAAAGAGAGGGATTCGAACCCTCGGTACGAATAACTCGTACAACGGATTAGCAATCCGCCGCTTTAGTCCACTCAGCCATCTCTCCCAATTGAAAAAGATAATTACTATGTTACATTACACATGAAATAAGGATTGAAAAAGTATTTCTTTCTCTTTCTTTATCTTATCTATATTCTATCTACAACTTTTATTAGCAATTACAGTTAGTGCAAGTAAGGGATCGAAAGATTCAATAGAAAAAACAGAAAGAAGACCCCTTTGCTTTGATTTTGTTCGAAAGGGCCCTTTTTATTCCCGTGGCCTGGCCTGGTAAGTACCTAGCCGGGCCTTTTTTTGTTCCAACGAATCCTATCTCTAATAAAAAAAAAGGGGGGTTGCTATTAAAGCAACAACAAAAAGACGAAGGGCTATTTCCATTCTTATTATTAGATAAAAAAATTATTAGATAAAAGAATATAACGTCAATACGTCATTTCTTATTATTTTTTTATTTCTTTCGTTTTTCTTTTTATGAAATTTTTTTTTCAATTTTTGAATCCCCACGAAAAACGTCAACACTATCATTTTCATGATTCTTTTATGATCCTGTCTTGATTAGCCCAAATTATCCCTGTTCGACAAAAGGCCCTTTGTATATAATAATCGCATTGTAGCGGGTATAGTTTAGTGGTAAAAGTGTGATTCGTTCGAGTAACCCCCTTAAATAGTTAAGGGGTCTTTTCGGTTTGATTCATATTCCGATAAAAAACTTTATTTCTTAAAAGGATTTAATCCTTTACCTATCAATGACATATTGGAGGAAAAATCAAAATTATCGTGATTTTTATCCAAGGATCACTTAAAAATTTTTTAAATTGGATTATGAAATTGCGAAACAGAATTATTCAATTGGATCAATACTTCCAATTGACTGAGTATGAGTAAAGGATCCATGGATGGAGATAGAAAAGTAGATTTCTAATCGTAACTAAATCTTCCAATTTTTTTATTTGTATAAAATAAATTGAAGCAAAATAGTATAGCTATTAAAGGATAACTTTAGTTTACTAGAGTTATCGACATGTTGTTATTTTAGCTCGGTGGAAACAAAACCTTTTTCCTCAGGATCCTTTCAAATAGAAATAGAGAACGAAGTAACTAGAAAGGTTGTCATAATCATCTTTTTTCTAGAGGGATCATCTAGGAAGCGAATCTGTTTGAATGTATTCAAACAAAGAGCTGACATAGATGTTATGGATATAATTTTTTGTAATTAAATTCACATCTTAGATCTAGGAATTCTTCCATAAAGGAGCCGAATGAAACCAAAGTTTCATGTTCGGTTTTGAATTAGAGACGTTCAAAATGCTGAATCGACGTCGACTATAACCCCTAGCCTTCCAAGCTAACGAT